CAGAAACTAGTTTATAAAAATAGTTATTTTGGGGATAACAGATACAAGATATTCTTGTGTTTCTGAGAAAGTGAGAATTGACCTCACATCTAGGGTATCAAAAACCCTTATTTTTCATTAAAATACTTCTCAAATCGCTGAGTTGAAGCTGAAACATAGCATTTGGCCGTTAACCAAAAGGATGAAGATTAAAACCTTTCAACTCAGAAGCTATAATAGCAAAGATAGTTAATGCCATAGACTTAGGATCTATTACCATAGGTGCAAATCCTTTTTTTAGCTGTAATTTTTGGAATAGCCCAAATTATATGCATGCAAAGCAAACGTTTTTTATTAAACTAAAATTACAAAAGATTTAGGTTAACTAAACCATAAGCCTTCAAAGCTTAAAATAAAAATTACAAATTTTTTAATCTTTGGGTTCTAAGGTGTTTTTCATATTTAATTGCAAATTAAAAGAAGCTAATTTATTTAGCTAGAACTTTTCAAAACAGTCCGAATTGCACAGACCTTTTCTCAGTGTAAAAGAGAAGCTTTCTTTCTAGCTATATCTTGAAATCAAGGTTTGAAGATATTTCTTCGTCTCTGGTCTGACAGTCCAGTATTTTTCTAAACTAAAACCCTAACTCTAAAAACAAAATCCTACCATTCATTTATATAAATGGTTTAACAACAACAAAACATAAAGTAAGCTAACTAAGCTTTTGGGCTCATATTCCAAAAATAGGGGTTAAACTCTCCTCTTTATTACTCCAATGACAAGATGACTGATAAAAGTGAAGGATTGTAAACCCTTATATGTAGGATATAAACCTACTCTTCGTCACGTTATAAATATTGTGTAATATATTTGGCTTCCAACTAAAAAACCTTGGTAACTAAACCAAGATAACGTAACCTTAATAGCAAAGTGGTAATGCTGGGGTCCTAAGAACCTCAATAAAAAGTTCAACTCTTTTTTAAGGTGGTGGATATACTACTTTTTTTTACCCAAAGTATTATTTTTATAGTTCCTATTCTCTTATCAGTAGCTTTCCTAACATTAGTAGAACGGAAGGTATTAGGATACATGCAATTTCGTAAGGGACCTAAAGTAGTTGGGCCATACGGATTACTACAACCCTTTGCCGATGCTTTAAAGCTCTTTATTAAGGAAACCTTAAAGCCATCAACAGCATCCCCCTTTCTCTTTTTTTTTTCTCCATTTCTATTCTTATCTTTAGCAATTGCTTTATGATCCCTAATTCCAACTCCTTACCTCTCTCTTAAAATTAAACTATCTCTTCTTCTAATCCTAGGAATTTCAAGCTTATCCGTATATGCCCTACTAGGATCAGGATGAGCATCTAACTCAAAGTACTCTCTTATAGGAGGTATACGAGCAGTAGCCCAGACTATTTCATATGAAATAAGAATTGGTCTAATTCTCCTCTCTGTCTTCATTTGATCAGGATCCTTTTCCTTAAAAGACATTTTAAAAATACAAGAAAAATGATGGTTTTCTATTCCTCACTTCCCTCTCCTAATCATGTGATTAATATCTTCTCTGGCCGAAACAAAACGAGCCCCCTTTGACCTAACAGAAGGAGAATCAGAATTAGTATCAGGATATAAAGTTGAATATGCTGGAGGTCCATTCGCCCTATTTTTTATAGCAGAATACTCTAAAATTATATTTATGAAAGCCCTAAGAGTCATAATTTTCCTAGGCGGTAGAAGACCATTCAAAAAAATAAGAGTATTAAAAAGAATTATTATATTTATAAAGACTATAATATTAGTTTTCTGATTCCTTTGAGTACGAGCCTCCTACCCACGATTCCGTTATGATCAACTCATGCATCTAACATGAAAGAATTACCTCCCCCTATCTATCGGAATATTTTGTCTAGCACTCTCCCTCATCATTATTTTTAAAGGTAATGCAACAGGTATTTAAACATAGGGTTTAATCCTAGTAGGAATATCTAACCGATAATTAGATCTCAGAGGTTAAATTCCTCTTAAACCCTTAATGAAACGCTTAATAATATCCTTCTTATTAATAAGACTACTTCTAGGAACCTCTCTAGTCATTATGTCAAAACACTGGTTTCCAATCTGACTTGGGCTTGAACTTAGAACTTTAGCCTTAATCCCCCTTATAAACGTTAACATTAATACCCGAAGAAAAGAAGCTACTATAAAGTATTTTCTGGTCCAAGCCTTCAGAGCTGCTCTACTACTCAAAAGAGCCACCATTAATCTTTGACTTTCTAATTCTTGAGACCTTAGAAATATATCTAATACTCCTATATGCTACATTATATCCTCTTTTGCCATAATTATAAAGTTAGGTCTAGCTCCATGCCACTTTTGGTTCCCAGATGTCCTCAGAGGACTTTCATTTAAGAGAGGTATTATTATAGCCTGCTGACAAAAGATAGCTCCCCTCTTTCTTCTTCTTTCTCTAGCTAAATTTATAAAAAAAGAAATTATACTCCTTTGTGCTACAGCCTCTGTTTTAATAGGAGGATGAGGAGGATTAAAACAAACAAGAATTCGAAAGATACTAGCATATTCCTCCATTAGACACCTAGGATGAATATCAGCAACTTTATTTTTTTTACCAGAAGCCTCCCTCGCCCTATTTATTTTTTATTTAATAAAAAAACTAATGATATTCTTACTATGTGATAAAAAAAAGTTATTTTTTTTATCTAACCTTAATAAGATAAAAATCTTTCCCATGAAAACAATACTCCTATCTATAGCCCTCCTTTCCCTTGGTGGCCTTCCCCCTCTAGGAGGATTTCTAAAAAAGCTTATCCCCCTCCTAATATTCTCAAATAAAAGAAAAATAAGAATCATTATAATCTTTATTATAGGTAGCCTTATTAGCCTTTACTTCTACCTCCGACTAGTCTTTAAAACAAGATTAACTCTATTCCCACAACACAGAATTAATATTATTTACCCAAAAATTAATAATAAAAAAAACATTATAATCAGAATTCTGTCCCCATTTTCCATTTGAGGTCTCCTCTTAATTCCTATGTTCTTTGTATACATATAAATATAAAACTTTAAAAAATACTCCACATCATTTTTATAATTAATTATCCTACAAAACTTATAAAAATAGTACTCTAAAGGAAAACTGAAATAAAATGAAAAATAAAGAGAAAAAAGGAAAGAATTGTACCTTTAGTATTATGGTTTTACAAGATTACCTGAAAAATTATTCTTCACCCGAAATTTAGAGAGCTAACCTTATTCTTCTTTTTAGAAGAAACACCTCTACTGTTGCAAGAGTAGAAAAAAAGAAAAGGTTTGAAGTGACATGCTTACCGATCTAAATGATAGCTGGTTTTCAAAGAAAAAAGTCTTAGCTTCCTTACCTTAAAATCCTACTTTCTTATAGAAAATATTTATTAAAGGGAAAGGAGAGGGAAGAAGATAAGTTCTTCCCTCTAAAAGGAAACAACCTGAAATACAGGAAAATTATTAAAGAATAAACCTTTAGTAGACCTAAAAGCGGCCACCAAAAGAAAGCGTTACAGCTCAACCCTTTATTCTAAAAATTTATTAAAACTATTAACCTTATTTTTAGATATTTGAAAATAATAATGTAAATACTAGTAAAACAGTTATTAATGGGAAACATAAACAAAAACCAAGAAAAAGGAAAACCCAAGACTTTTAAAAAGTTCAATCAACCCAGACAATATCTCATAATAAAAAAGGCGAGAAGGAACTAGGCAAAAAAGAAAATGACTGTTTACCAAAAACATAGCTCCTTGAATATATAAGGAGTAAAGCCTGCCCAGTGGAAATTCTTAACGGCCGCGGTATCCTGACCGTGCAAAGGTAGCATAATCATTTGTCTCTTAATTGGGGACTGGAATGAACGGCACCACATTTTCTATCTGTCTCCTCCCCTTTTCTTTTAAACTTCTATTACCGTGAAGAAGCGTTAATACCTCAGAAAGACGAGAAGACCCTGTCGAGCTTAAGCTCAAATGAAAATAATTCTCCTTAAGAAAAAATCTTTCATTTATAGCTTTGGTTGGGGCAACCATGGAGAACAAACATCCTCCAGTAAAAATTACTGATAACTAATCTCTTTTTAAAAAATTAAGAACCAAAAAATTGGAAATCGGAAATAGTTACCGCAGGGATAACAGCGTTATCTTCTTTAAGAGCTCTCATTGACAAGAAGGATTGCGACCTCGATGTTGGATTGGGGTAACCAAAGGGTGCAGCAGCTCTTTAAGGTTGGACTGTTCGTCCACTAATCCCCCACATGATCTGAGTTCAGACCGACGTAAGTCAGGTCAGCTTCTATCTTCTTTTTATACCTTCTTTAGTACGAAAGGACCAAGAAGAATTTTCCAATAAATTTCTTTAAGAAAAAGACAAATTCTACTTTAACTACAAAACAAACCATAACAAAAATTAACATTTTTTTTTTCTAAAACCCACTTTTCTGTCAACTAAAAACTAAATTTTATTTTTACAAGGGGATACCCTTTGTAAAATTCTTTATAAAACATGAAACTTAAACGCTGACTATTTTCTACTAAACATAAGGATATAGGAACACTATACTTAATATTTGGTGCCTGAGCAGGAATGGTAGGAACTGCTATGAGAGTAATTATCCGAACAGAACTAGCCCAACCCGGCTCCCTACTTCAAGATGATCAAATTTATAAAGTAATTGTAACCGCCCATGCCCTAGTAATGATTTTTTTCATGGTAATGCCAATAATGATTGGTGGCTTCGGAAAATGACTAATTCCACTAATGATTGGAGCTCCTGACATGGCTTTCCCACGAATGAATAAAATGAGATTCTGATTAGTACCTCCATCATTCCTACTTCTTCTAGCTTCAGCTGGAGTCGAAAGAGGAGTAGGAACAGGATGAACAATTTATCCACCTCTCTCCAGAAACATAGCACATGCTGGAGGATCTGTTGACTTAGCCATATTCTCTCTTCACTTAGCAGGAGCTTCCTCAATTCTAGCATCCATTAATTTTATTACAACTATAATAAAAATGCGATCCTCAGGTATAAGCTTCGACCGCTTACCTTTATTTATTTGATCAGTATTCATTACAGCCTTTCTTCTACTTCTAAGACTCCCAGTACTAGCAGGAGCCATAACAATGTTACTTACAGACCGAAAAATTAAAACTACATTCTTTGACCCAGCTGGAGGAGGAGACCCTATCTTATTTCAACACCTTTTCTGATTCTTTGGTCACCCAGAAGTATATATTCTTATTCTACCAGGATTTGGAATGATATCTCATGTCATCGCTCACTATAGAGGAAAGCGAGAACCCTTCGGATATCTAGGTATGGTCTACGCAATGATAGCCATTGGTATACTAGGTTTTCTCGTATGAGCACACCATATGTTTACCGTAGGAATGGACGTAGACACACGAGCATACTTCACAGCAGCTACAATGATAATAGCCGTACCAACAGGAATAAAGGTATTTAGATGAATGGCCACCCTACAAGGATCAAAGATAGTATGAGAAACCCCTTTACTCTGAGCTCTAGGATTTGTATTTCTTTTCACAATAGGAGGATTAACAGGAATTGTTCTGGCAAACTCCTCAATAGATGTTATCCTCCACGATACTTACTACGTTGTAGCCCACTTCCACTATGTACTATCAATGGGAGCTGTTTTCGCCATATTTTCTGGATTCACACACTGATTTCCTCTTTTTTCAGGAACCGCCCTTCACCCACTATGATCAAAGGTACAATTCTTTATTATGTTTATTGGAGTTAATCTAACATTCTTCCCACAGCACTTCCTTGGACTAGCCGGAATGCCACGACGCTACTCTGACTATCCTGACGCCTATACCTCATGAAAATCCATCTCCTCCATAGGATCAATAATTTCTCTTGTAGGAGCCCTATTATTCCTATTTCTAATATGAGAAGCATTCGCCTCCCAACGAAAAGTCAATACGCCATCCTTCATAGAAACCTCACTAGAATGACACTATGAAAGATTCCCACCATCTCACCACACATTCAAAGAAACTCCAATGACATTTCTCCCTTCTAAGTAAACAAAGACTAGTTTAAAAAATATGAAGTTTCGACCTTCAAGTTCTTAGAAAATCTAAGGTCTTTCAATGAAAATTTTAACAAGAATACTTTTCTCCTTATTCTTTCTAGGAATTATCGGTATTATTATTAACCGACTCCACCTTCTCTCACTACTTCTATGTTTAGAACTCCTCTTAATCTCTCTTTTTCTAAAAATTTCCATATGATCCCAAATAAAAAAAAGACTATACTCCCTAAAATTCTCTATTCTTTTATTAACACTATCAGCTTGCGAAGCCAGCACCGGATTAGCATTAATGGTATCGCTTTCCCGAAGTCACAAAACAGACCTACTCTCAAAAATTAATCTCCTTCAATCTTAAATGGCAACTTGAGCACAAATTGGATTACAAGATGCATCTTCCCCTATTATGGAAGAACTTATATACTTTCATGACTATACACTTATAATTTTAATCCTTATAACAACCCTTGTAATGTATGGCCTCTTATCAATATTCTATTGCCCATTTTCAAAACGCTTTTTTCTAGAAGGACAACAACTTGAAACCATATGAACAATAATACCAGCCATAATACTAATATTTATAGCCTTACCATCCCTCCAATTACTTTACCTAATGGACGAAGTAAATTCTCCATCCTTAACTATTAAGGCCATTGGACACCAATGATACTGAAGTTATGAATATACTGACTATTATAAAATTGAATTTGACTCCTACATGATCCCAACCTCAGACCTTATCCCAGGACAACCCCGCTTACTTGAAGTAGACAACCGTCTTGTTCTCCCATTCAAGAACCCAATCCGAGTCCTAGTATCTTCAGCAGATGTCTTACACTCATGAGCTATCCCATCTTTAGGAGTTAAGATGGATGGAGTTCCAGGCCGCCTTAACCAAACATCCTTACTTATAAACCAAGCTGGTCTATTCTACGGACAATGCTCAGAAATCTGTGGAGCTAATCACAGTTTTATGCCTATTGTTATTGAATCTGTTCCCTTCAAGACCTTCGAAACCTGAATCTCCTCCCTATCAGAAGAATAACACTTTAGATAGCTTAAAAAAAGCCTCAGCCTCTTAATCTGATGATGAATAATAATTCTCTAAAGAATGCCTCAACTTGACCTATCCTGATTCTTCATAAAATTTATCACCGCCTGAATAGCCATATTCCTAGTATACCTAGCAATTAAAAAAAAACAGTGATTTAAAGAAAAAAATACAAAGGAAAAAAGAGTAAAAAAGACATATACAACTAAAAAATGAAAATGATAAACAGCCTTTTTGGTCAATTTTCCCCCGACACAATAGGATTTCTCCCACTAAAAATTATATCTTTAACAATCGCTATTAGATGACTCTTTTTTATCTTCCCCACAAACTACTTCTCTGGACGAATAAACTTTTTATGAAAAACAATACGCCTAGAAGCCACAAAGCTTCTCTTCCAAAAAGTTAAGAAAACAGCACTACCTTGAATTGGCTCATTAAGAACAGTCTTCTTCATTATTCTCTCTATTAACCTCATAGGCCTATTCCCATACGCATTTACTATTACAAGACACGTCTCTTTTACCTACAGAATAGCCATACCCCTATGACTAAGAGTAAATATATTAGGATTCTTTTTAGCATTTAACAGACGATTAAGACACTTATTACCTCAAGGAACCCCTATATACCTTATTCCACTAATGATATGAATTGAAACACTAAGACTCCTAGCCCAACCAATAGCCCTAGGCCTACGACTAGCAGCCAACTTAACCGCAGGACACCTTCTCCTATTCCTTCTATCCACAGCCACCTGAGTCCTTAGATCAAACCCCATCTTAAGAATTAGAACATTTATTATTTTATCACTCCTATTCATCCTAGAAGTCGGAGTTGCATGTATCCAAGCTTACGTCTTCACATCTCTAGTTAAATTCTACCTTGACCAAAACATCTAATTATGACCCATCAACATCCTTTTCACCTCGTTGATCAAAGACCATGACCTTTAACAGCAGCTTTCGGAGCACTAACAATGACATCTGGTCTAGTTATCTGATTCCACTCTGGCAACCTCACAATCTTTATTATTGGTATAATAGCAACATCCCTAACTGCTATAAGATGATGACGAGATGTTATCCGAGAAGCAACCTTCCAAGGTCATCATACACTAATAGTTATTAATGGCCTACGATATGGTATGATTTTATTTATAACATCCGAAGTATGTTTCTTCTTTGCCTTCTTTTGAGCCTTCTTCCACAGAAGTTTAGCACCATCCATAGAAATTGGTGCTAACTGACCACCAACAGGTATATCTCCTCTTAACCCATTCCTAGTCCCACTACTAAAAACAGCAGTATTACTCTCCTCAGGAGTAACCATAACATGAGCCCACCATAGCATAATAGAAAAAAAACGAAAAGAAGCAATCCAAGCTCTCTCCCTAACAGTACTCCTAGGAATCTACTTCACATGCCTTCAAGCCTGAGAATATATCGACTCCCCATTCACCATAGCGGACGGAATTTATGGATCCACATTCTTTGTAGCAACAGGATTTCATGGCCTCCATGTTATAATCGGAACAACCTTCCTAACAGTATGTCTTCTCCGCCTCATCCACCATCATTTTTCAAATTACCACCACTTCGGATTTGAAGCTGCAGCTTGATACTGACACTTCGTTGACGTCGTTTGGCTCTTCCTTTACGTATGCATATATTGATGAGGTTCCTAAAGAGGAGGAAGGAATCTAACCTTCATCCATTGATTTCAAGTCAAACACATTTTCTTTCTGCCACTCCCCTAGATATTTATATACAAAACAGAAAACAATATTAACAACCATGAACCTTATATTATTTTTTACACTCGCATTTATTTTATCAGTTATACTTCTAATTATAGGCCATTTTCTCCCATCACGAAACCTAGAACTTGAAAAGAGATCACCCTACGAATGCGGATTTGACCCAATAAAATCCGCTCGGCTACCCTTCTCTTTCCGATTTTTTCTTATAGGAATTCTATTCCTAATATTTGACCTAGAAATAGCTCTTCTCCTTCCAATAATTCCCGCTACCAAAAAAAAAATTATCTCCCTATTACAGATATCATCCATCTTTCTCTTTTTTTTAGGTCTAGGCCTAGCTTACGAATGACACCAAGGAGGCCTAGAATGAGCAGAATAATTAATGTTTACCATAATATTAACCTCCCTATTTGCCACATTTTGCCACCTAATAAAACGATGAAAATGAATAGCCCTATTCTACTCCTTCTCCTTAATAACATTTTTTTCCCTAAACCTATACAATAACCAAACAAAAAGTTGAAAAAACCTAAGATGAAGCCTAGCCTCCGACAGAATCTCCACACCACTAATTATTTTAAGATGTTGACTTATACCCTTATGCATCTTAGCTCAAAAAATTTTAAAGAGAAAAAACATAAAAATTCAAAAAAATTTCCTCTTATTAATCTCAATAATCTCTTTTTTTCTCATAATAACCTTCTCATCCCTAAACCTTCTATCCTTCTTCATATTCTTTGAAGCCACACTAATCCCAACTCTAATTCTTATTACCCGCCTAGGAGCAAACATAGAACGTATACAAGCCGGACTATACTTTCTATTTTATACACTATTTGGATCCCTACCCCTCCTTCTATCAATCCTACTAATATATAAAAAAAAACTATGCATTGACGTATCCCTAAAAAACCTTGTCAAAAAAACAAATTCCCCCCTTTTAAAAAAAACCTGATGACTATTTACAATAATAGCATTTTTAATAAAGATGCCTATCTATGGTTTTCACCTCTGACTCCCAAAGGCCCACGTAGAAGCCCCAATTGCAGGTTCCATGATACTAGCTGCTATTCTTCTTAAGTTAGGGGGTTACGGCCTACTCCGACTCTTCCCTCTATTTAAAAAAATAACCCTACTAAAAAACTTCTTTATTATCTTCTGTGCCCTAGGCTCCCTAATAACAAGAATCCTATGTCTCCGCCAAACAGACCTAAAGGCCCTAATAGCATATTCTTCTGTAGGCCACATGAGCCTCGTATCTAGAGGGATATTTTTATTTACCACCTGAAGAATAAGAGGAGTAATAATGTTAATGATTGCCCACGGGCTCGTATCCTCAGCCTTATTTGCCCTAGCTAACATCTTATATGAACGAACTAAAACCCGAAACATATATATAACCCGAGGATTTAAGATCATAACCATACTCCTACCAACATGATGACTATTAACCTGCGCCGCAAACCTAGGACTTCCACCATTACCTAACCTCATAGGAGAAATAATGATTATTACCAACTTAATAGGATGATCCCTATGAATAATACCCATAATTACTAGAGCAACAATATTCAGAGCCATATACTCCCTACTAATTTATCAATCAACAAAAAACAAAAAATCCTTAAAAAGAAAACCGCTAAAAAAAATAAAACCACGAGAACATATCCTCATCTTACTTCACCTATTCCCTCTCCTATTCTTAATCCTCAGACCAACCTCCTGTTTTCTATGACCTAAATAGTTTTAATAAAAACACTAATTTGTGGCATTAGAGATGGTAAACACCTTACCTTTAAGTCCAAGATTTATAGAGTACTTCTGGCCTGCTAAGCCAAGAAGTCCGTGGTTTAATTCCATGGAAATCTTGATGGTTATTAAATTCTTCCTAATAAAAACTACACTATCCTTATCCATATTTATCATACTTTTCTTATCCTCATGCCTATCAAAAAACTCAAAGAAAAAAAAAAGAATACGATTCTTAAAAATCAAAACTGTCCACACATTCACAATCAAGACACTCTCCTTTATAGGAATCACAAAATTCATTATATTTTTTATAAAAAAATCCCCCCACATAACAAAACTATTTCCTTGAAATAAAAAATTTTCTCTATTCTCCCATATATCTATATTCATTGACAAAAAATTTATATTCTTCTCAACAACAGCCTTACTAGTAACATGATCCATAATTGAATTCGCAAAATACTACATGAAAAAAGACCCCTTTTCAAAAAAATTCTCCCGATTACTTATAATTTTTCTCTTAAAAATGCTTATATTAACTGCATCAAAAAAACTCTTCATCTTCTTCATTGGATGAGAAGGAGTTGGGTTTCTTTCATTTCTACTTATAGGATGATGATCCTCCCGAAAAGACGCCAAATCTGCAGCTTTACAAGCAATTATATACAAACGAATCGGAGATATAGGAATTCTTATCCTCATAAGAACAATATTATTTTCCTTTAAAAAATGAAAACTAAAAAGTCTTCTAAAAAAAAGTAAACCTCTCCTAATAAAAATTATCCTCTTCTCCTCCCTCCTCGCAGCAATAGGAAAGTCAGCACAATTTGGACTTCACCCATGATTACCAGCAGCCATGGAAGGACCAACTCCAGTATCCGCCTTATTACATAGATCCACTATGGTTGTAGCCGGAGTTTTTTTATTAATACGAATCTCCGAAAAAACCCCCACAAAACCAAATTTCCTATGAACATGTACAATTGTAGGATCCCTAACAGCCATCTTTGCAGCAACAACAGCCTTTCAACAACATGACATAAAGAAGATTATAGCCTACTCAACAACAAGACAACTAGGCTTAATGATAATAGCTATAGGATTCAAAAATCCTAAAATAGCCCTATTCCACATATGCACCCACGCATTCTTTAAGGCAATGTTATTTCTCTGCTCAGGAAGAATAATCCATAGCTACAAAAATGAACAAGACTTACGAAAGCTATCCAAAATAAAAGAATCTTTACCAATAACATCTGCCTGCTTATTTCTAGGAAGAATAGCACTAATGGGAATCCCTTTCCTAAGAGGATTCTTTTCAAAGGACCTTATCCTCGAACTTATAATTGAAAACCCAAAAAAACTACTAACCTATTCCCTATCAATAATAGCCACACTACTAACTGCAGCCTACAGATTCCGAATTATAACCTTTTGTTTCCTCTCCTCCCCTAGGAAAAAATCAATAAACCCTAAAAAAGAAAAAAATCCTAACCTATTTAACCCACTAATACGACTAAGAATAGGTACAATAGCTTCAGGATGATTCCTATCTACCTGAGCAATAAAAACCCCCCTTCTTATACCAAAAAAAGTTATCAAGCAAACCCCCCTTTTCATAACCATAACAGGAGCAATCATAGCCAGAACCTTAATCCTATTTTCATTCAGCAACAAATTCAGAACCTTTTTTCAAAAAACATGATTTTTTAGCCGAATAACCCACACTATTTCCTCAAACCTTTCATCCAAATTAGCACTAAAAATGTCCTCCCAAACACTAGACCGAGGATGAAGTGAAAAAATAGGTGGCCAAGGAATCTTCTTCCTAAAAGAAAAAATGTCAAAGAAAATTCAAATTTCCCAATCAAGATATATTAAGCAATATCTCCTATCAATCTTCATTATATTTTTTTCATCCCTAATTATTATTCTAAAAATATAACACAAGATGAGCACTATAAAGCCCGAAGACACGTGTAAGAAAAACTAAAAGAAATTATTAATACTAAAACCAAAACTACTAACAAAGCTATCCCACCAACCAAAAGGTATAAATACCCATAATCATACAAAACAGATAAAGAAGATAAATCCCCCAAATAAATCAAACTTCCATCCAAAGCCCCTAAATCCATAAAATCCTCAAATATCATATATACTCAAAAAAAAATTACCATAAACAAAAAAAAGACTTCACCAACATTTCTAATTACAGGAAAACGATCAGCTGACAAAGCTTTTGCATATACAAAAACCACCATCATACCACCCAAATAAATTAAAAGTAAAAGAATAGCAAGAAACGAAACACCACAAAAGCCTAAAAGTATACATCCAAAAGCCGTTCTTATAACCAAACCTAAAGCCGCAAAATAAGGCGAAAGTCTATAAAAAACCATAACTCTTCCCAACAACATTAACAAAGTAAAAGTATAAAAGACCATTTATATAAATGAATGGTCCGATACGTAAGAGTCACCCTCTTATTAAGATTATAAACGGTTCCCTAATAGACTTACCTTCTCCAAGAAAACTATCAATATGATGAAAATTTGGTTCCCTCCTCGGACTATGTCTCATAATCCAAATCCTAACAGGAATATTTCTAGCAATGCACTACACCGCTGACATAACACTAGCCTTTTCTTCCGTTAGACATATATGTCGAGACGTAAAATATGGTTGATTACTACGAAATATTCACGCCAAAAGAGCTTCATTCTTCTTTATCTGTTTATACTGTCATATAGGCCGAGGCATATATTATGGATCCTACATAAATCAAGAAACATGAAAAATTGGAGTAATATTATTTCTAATTACAATGATCACAGCCTTCGTAGGATATGTTCTCCCCTGAGGACAAATGTCATTCTGAGCAGCCACAGTAATAACCAACCTAGCCTCAGCAATACCTTACATAGGAACATCCCTAGTACAATGAATATGAGGAGGATTTTCAGTAGACAAAGCCACTCTTACTCGATTCTTCACATTTCACTTTCTATTCCCATTTATAATAGCAGCCCTCTCCATAATTCACCTCCTATTCCTCCACCAAACAGGATCCAAAAACCCTACCGGCCTAAAAAGAAAAATAGATAAGACCCCGTTTCATACCTACTTTTCAACAAAGGACCTAGTAGGATTTCTAATTCTTATATCAGGAATTCTATCCCTAGCACTACTAGCACCAACAGCACTAAAAGACCCAGAAAACTTTATTCCGGCCAAACCACTAGTCACCCCAACACATATCCAACCAGAATGATACTTCCTATTTGCTTACGCCATACTCCGATCAATACCAAAAAAGTTAGGGGGGGTTGCCGCACTAATAGCCGCTATCCTAGTATGATTCCTAATCCCAATAGCCCACACATCATGAAACCAATCATCCTCCTTTCGACCATTATCCCAAATATCCTTCTGAACCCTAATAGCCACTTTCTTAATCTTAACATGAATAGGAAGCCAACCAGTAGAAGAACCTTTCATCCTCATTGGCCAAATATCATCAATAATTTACTTCTCAATATTCACTCTAATATTCCCACTAACTTCCTTACTAGAAAAAAAGCTTCTCTTATAAAATTAGAGTAGCTTAAAGAAAAAGCCTGGCGTTGAAAATGCCAAAATAATGGTTAAACCCCATTCTCTAATAAAAGTTTGATTCTAACTTAAACTTTAGCTCCATCTCCTTCGCCACATGTAAGTTATCAACGCCCCAGTGAAAACACATTATAAAAGCTCCTTATAATGAAAATAATAATACCTCTTCACGACCCTCAGTGCCTAACATTATTAATTCTATGAAATTAGGAAATAGAGAGAGATAAAAAAGGTGGTAAATAACGTGCCAGCAACCGCGGTTACACGTTAACCTTTAGCTAAAGAACCCGGTTAAAAAAGGAAGAAATAACAAAATTTTTACAAAACCAACCCATAGCAGTAACAAGCTAATAAATAAACAATGTAAAAAAAAAATCCACCTAAAAAGAAAAGAAATAAACCGGGATTAGATACCCCGCTATACATTAACTAAAACCTTAAAAACCAGAGTAGTAAAGACAAAACCGAAACTTAAAGAACTTGGCGGTTTCTCAAACCTTCTTAGAGGAGCTTGTTGTCTAATCGATAATCCACGAGAAACCTCACTAATCTTAGAAAAACAGCCTGTATACCATCGTCGCCAGCCTACCTTCCAAGAAAGTAGACCTAAAGGACATCCACCCCAACGTCAGATCAAGGTGCAGCCAATAGATTAGGGACTAATGAGCTACCCTACTTAAAAACAGAGAACCTAACCCCTAAAAAGTTAAAGAAAAAGGATTTAATAGTACCTCCTTAAAGAAATAAGAAAGAGAAAAAAGCTCTGAGAAACGTACACATCGCCCGTCACTCTCCTCCAAAGAAGAGAAAAGTCGTAACAAAGTAGGTGTACCGGAAGGTGCCACCTAGAACAACCATTAAAGTTTTGAAAAATAGAGGCTTTTCAAGCCTCAGACCTAGGTTAAACCCCTAGAAATGGTAGTTATAAAAGTTTCAGACAAACAACTAATCTTGTAAATTAGTAAGGAAAGTTAAATTCTTTCTTATAACTTCCAAATAATAAAAACATTAATCTATATTATACAAAAAAAGTTAAAAATTTACTACAATTTTGTCGCATCAAACCACAAAATTATAAAAAAAAAATACTCTAAAACACAATAACACCTAAAAACCTAAAACTCATCAAATCACAAAAAAAAACCTACCCAAGGAAATAGACACTAAAAAAAACGAAAAAACTTTTACAAAAAAAGTAAAAAAACACAAAAAAAACCGTAAAAAACAGAATTTTACTATCCTCCTACTTTGGGTCAAAGAAAAATTAAGAATGTAAAAAAAAAAAAAAAAAAAAAAAAAAAAAAAAATCCTAAAAATAAAGGTATTTTAAGGAAAAACTCCGCCCAAAAAAAGGCACTAAATTTTTGGCAAAGACCTCCCCCCCTTGGAAACCCCCCCTCCAGTCTTACAATAGCATATTCTTCTCTCCCAGTATACCTGCCAAATATTTTACTCTTTTTTCCTTTGCTCAACGTTAACTATATACCTCTACACAGCCCTAAACCTCTACAACACACCTAGTTTTGGTCCTCTTTCCCTGCTCCCTTATTACGCTCGCATGGCAGTACTTTCCTCCTTGGATACAGTATATACATATATATTCTCCTTTGGACAAGATGGGGGGGGGGGTTAAAATAATTTCCAATCATTTATATAAATGGTGTCCCTACTTTTAAAAATAAGTTTTGTTTCCT